TTTTTATTATTTCATTTTATGGGGGTCAAACTATGAATATTAATTTTATGAGCTTTTTAAAGCTCAAGATCAATCAATTGCTCAAACTATTGAGCGACCTGCTTCAGATACTGAAGCAGAGAAGAGACGTAATTAAAAGAGAATATGAGACGAGAGCGCGAACTGTTGCGGTGAAGAATTTTCGGAAAATAATATATTATACTAGAGACTGGTATAAGTCTCTATTTATTTTTCCATGTGCCTTCCCCGCGTACTATGTTTTGCTAATTGTGGGTATTCCCTTGTTTTATTTTTTCATAAAGTTTTTTCGCCGTTTAAGAGACTATATATGGAAAAAGATAAGAACTTTCTTATTACCAAAAAACTAAGAAGCTTCTTAGTTTTTAGAAGCTCGGTTGTTTATATATATCATATAATCAAGTTTATAACCCGTGTAACATACTACATATCGACACAGATCATAAATTTGATCTCTACAGAAGAATAAAAAGCTTCTGATTTGTTATTTTTATAAATAATATATTATAAAAAAGTAAAGATAGAAGACACATTTCTGAGTGGCAAAATTAGGCTCCATTAGCCTTTGATTAGAACACCAAAACGTAACCCCTAGAATTTGTTCTAGGGGGCACTAGAACATAGAGATTGGGATAACAAAAAGAATTCGTTTATGTTTCTTTAGAAGAATCGAACGAGGAGCCGTATGAGATGAAAATTTCATGTACGGTTTTGTAAAGTGACAGGTAAAGGTAACTTACCTGTCAACTTTTCCACTATCACCCCCAAAAAACCAAACTCTGCCTTACGTAAAGTTGCTAGAGTACGATTAACCTCTAGATATGAAATCACCGCTTATATACCTGGTATTAACCATAATTTACAAGAACATTCTGTAGTTTTAGTGAGAGGAGGAAGGGTTAAAGATTTACCTGGCGTGAGGTATCACATTGTTCGTGGAACCCTAGATGCTGTCCCCGTGAAAGATCGTCAACAAGGGCGTTCTAGTGCGTTGTATATTCCTATCTAAAACTTGTATCATTTTATGATGATGCCGTGGAAATTGCTATAAATATGGGAAGTATATGGCTAACCCGATAACAAACGTTTTGTAAGGGAACTAAAGCAGGCTAAAGCAAAGCACCTTTTCTTTATTTGAAGAATATTTGGAATTATTACTAGGGTATGTCTAAGGTTTAATATTAAATTGATTTCAAAAGTTTTACCCAACTTTGTTTGTGGCAATAAACATTGCCAAATATCTTGACCTTTTCGGAACAGGTTCGAGTCAAATAGCAATGATTGTAAACACTTTTTTATACACTATTTTGTAAACCTAAGGACTTTATTATATAGATATGGAAAATGCAAGATTTCCAATTCTAGCAAAAGAGAAAAAGGAAACGGATACTCAATTGAAAGTGAGTAAACATGATTATATACATAAAGACATATATCATATATGCAGATAGAATCATGTGGAAAGCCGTATTCGACGAAAGTCGTATGTACGGTTTGGAGGGAGATCTTTCATACATACCCTTTAAAGAAAGTAGAGATCCACCCTACAATATGGAGTTAAAAAGCCGAAAAAAAAGTGACTTTTAGCCTTTATGAAATAAAATCTTGAACCTTTTTTACGATCATGTCATCGCAAAGTACAGGGAAAAAAAAAGCTGCAAAATCTGATCCGATTTACCATAATCAATTAATTAATAATGCTGCGAAAAAAAGAGCGGATACATCTGATCCGATTTATCATGAGCGATTAATTAACAATTCTTCGAACAAAAAAAATCCAAAATCTAATCGAATTAATCATAAGCGATTAATTAACAGTTCTTCGAACAAAAGAATTGCAAAATCTGATCCGATTCATTATAAGCGAGTAATTAATACTGCAGCGAAAAAAACCGCTCCAGTATCTCATCCGCTTAAGCATAAGCGATTAATTTATACTACTTCGAAAGAAAGAATTGCAAAAAAAACTGCAAAATCGGATCCGATTTATCATAATCGATTAGTTAACATGTTGGTTAACCGTATTCTTAAACACGGAAAAAAGTCATTGGCTTATCGAATTCTTTACCGAGCTATGAGAAAAATCCAACGGAACACAAAGAAAAATCCACTAGTGGTTCTGCGCCAAGCAATACGTGGAGTTACCCCCAAGGTAACAGTAAAAGCAAGACGTAAAAGTGGATCGACTTATCAAGTTCCCATTAAAATAAGATCCACAAAAGCAAAAGTACTTGCCATTCGTTGGTTGTTAGGGGCATCTCGAAAACGTCCGGGTCGGAATATGGACTTGAAATTAAGCTACGAATTGATAAACGCTGCCAAAAAGCAGGGTCATGCTATACGCAAAAAGGAGGAAACTCATAAAATGGCAGAAGCTAATAGAGCTTTTGCTCATTACCGTTAATTCAATCCATAGAATAGAGGTTTTATTTATTCTGATCAATTAGAATAATTGAGTAAAATTCTTCGAAATCGAGAAATGGATCCATATGTTCATTGGAACGAAAGAGAGTAGCTTTTTTTTTATTTTCTAATATTAGAAGAATAGAGATAAGAAGAATAAGAATATAGAATTAATAGGGTTGGATAATAAAAGTATAAAAAAAAGATTTAAACTTTTTAAAAGATTGATTGAATGAAGTTACTAATTCATGATCTGATATGTGCAAAAAGAAAACCTAATTTTGAATTATACTTTTAGATCATTTTTATGAACGAGTTTCATTTGCTTTTTTTCTATGGGAATTCCATTCTTCCAGAATGTATCTTGGTTTCAGGCCTATTTCTTCTCCTGATAATCGATTTATTCTCTGAGCAAAAAAATAAAGCTTGGTTCTATTTAATTCCTTTAGCAAGTTTAGTGCTGAGCATAGTAATCTTGCTATCCCGATGGAGAGAAGAGCCTATAATAAGCTTTTTTGGTAATTTTCAAACAAATAATTTCAACGAAATATTTAAATTTATCATTTTACTATGTACAACTCTATGTATTCCTTTATCCGTGGAGTACATTCAATGTACAGAAATGACTATAACAGAGTTTCTGTTATTCATATTAACAGCTGCTCTAGCAGGAATGTTTTTATGTGGCGCTAATGATTTAGCCACTATTTTTGTAGCTCTAGAATGTTTAAGTTTATGTTCTTATCTCTTATCCGGATATACTAAGAGAGATGTACGGTCGAATGAGGCTACTATGAAATATTTACTTATGGGTGGGGCAAGCTCTTCTATTTTGGTTTATGGTCTTTCTTGGCTATACGGTCTATCCGGAGGAGAGATTGAACTTCAAGAAATAGTCAATGGTCTTATAAATACACAAATGTATAACTCTCCAGGAATTTGGATTGCAGTTATATCCATAACTGTAGGAATTGGATTCAAGCTTTCTCTAGTACCATTCCATCAATGGACTCCCGACGTATATGAAGGAGTGCGATTCGTTCGACAAATTATTCCCTGTATACAAAATCTTTTTTAGAGATTTTGTGTGTCTTTTTCTTTCCTTTTAACTCTATAGACATGTGAGAAAAGCACTTTTAGCCTACTCGGGCTAAGGCATCACTTTTTCCCAATATCAACAAAAGGGTTTTTGTAACATTTTTTTGTTGAATTAAGATAAAGCAAAGTCACAAAAAACTAATGTTTGTTACTAAACAAAGATATTTTGCAAGCTTGTTATTACGGGTAGTTCTTAGAAAGATTCAGATTAATGACGTATAGAATACTTGTATTCCCCATGTAGATGCTACATAGTAAGTTTTAATCCTTCAAAAACTATTGGTATAAGAAAGGCATCCGTCAACAAAAAGATCACCCTAAGATGATCATGCCATGGCTACTGAGAACGAACCAAATCAGATGGTTCTTTTTTCTCATCCCTTTCGGCTCTTTCTTAAAGAACCTAGGTACGAAAGATCAGGAAAATTGGTGATTTACCATAGTAACCATTGAGGAAGGATTCCTCGGAAAGTTAAGGATTAGCAATCCTTTCTACAAATTGAATAGATTCAATCTTATACATACGCGAGGAGGATAATAAGGAAATAGTCCTCTTATTTTCTTTTTTTACTTAGGAGCCGTGTGAGATGAAAGTCTCATGCACGGTTCTGAATGAGAGAAAAGAGGGAGACTTCCTCTTTTCGACTCTAACTCTCCCACCCCAGTCGTTGCTTTTCTTTCTGTCACTTCGAAAGTAGCTGTTTCGGCTTTAGCAACTCGACTTTTCGATATTATTTTCTATTTTTCATCAAACGAATGGCATCTCCTTTTGGAGATATTAGCTATTCTTAGCATGATATCAGGTAATTTTATCGCTTTTACTCAAACAAGCATGAAACGTATGCTTGCTTATTCGTCCATAAGTCAAATTGGATATATCCTTATTGGAATCATTAATGGAAACTCAAATAACGGATATGCCAGCATGATAACTTATATGCTATTCTATATTTTCATGAATTTAGGAACTTTTGCCTGTATTGTGTTATTTAGTCTACGTACAGGAACAGATAACATTCGGGATTACACAGGATTATATACAAAAGACCCTTTTTTAGCCTTGTCTCTAGCTTCATGTCTGCTATCTCTAGGAGGTATTCCTCCATTGGCAGGTTTTTTTGGAAAACTCTATTTATTCTGGTGTGGATGGCAGGCAGGTTCCTATTTATTAGTTTCAACAGGGCTCTTTATGAGCGTTATTTCTATATACTATTATCTCAAAATAATTAAGTTATTAATCACAGAACGAAACAGAGAAATAACTCCTCACGTGCAAAATTATAGACTATCTTCTTCAATCTCAAAAAACTTTATTGAATTAAGTATGATTGTATGTTTAGTAGCATCTGTCACATTGGGAATAGTAATGAACCCTATTATTGCAATTGCTCAGGAAACCTTCCTTTTTTAAGGTCTATTTATTAGTCAAATCTTGCTCTTACTAACTAACTAAAAGAATCTGGGGATTTGTTTACATATCCCCAAAAGAAAGTAGAGGAAATAGGTTGAGATTATGAGATGACCTTCTCATTAGAAGGTCAACTTGATCTTGAAATTAGAAGGTCATCTCATACCAAAAATATAGATGGTGTATTAGTCATTCAAACAATATAATATATATAATATATATGTATATTAATACATTGTTTGATTCTATCTAACAGATACCTCTTTATTATAGGAATAAAAGATATTCCGCATATCTAGCTCAATATGTGATCAATAGTAAATAAATATTTATCTATTTATAAATAAATAAATATTTAGATATATTTATATTTTGTTTTTTATGGATGGAATACGATCAAACTTTTTGTTTGCCTTGATGGTGAAATGGTAGACACGCGAGACTCAAAATCTCGTGCTATAAAGCGTGGAGGTTCGAGTCCTCTTCAAGGCATAATCAGTAATTACGCCTATTTAATTAGTAATTACTATTCTCTCAATAGGCTGAGAGTACGTGTTTATTCATACCCATTCCAACGATGGGTTTGGTCGTTTTGAATAATGCTTGTTCAAGCAGTTCATAAATAGTTACTTATTTCATCTAAGATTGAAAATTTTTTTCATTGTGTTTGAGTAATCGCGTTTTGTCTCATGGGATTGGAATACTATGGGATAAACAGGAACTAATGAGAACAAGAAACAAAATACATTGGAGACATCTGAGATAAATTGGATGAAAAAGGAAAAACTAACATGAAATACCTTTTTTGTGCGCATAAAAGATCGCTGCTGCTCAATAATTCCTGATTATATTGCATTAATAGCATGGATTGAGAAAAAATTCTATAGCCCTCTCAAGGTCTTGCAAGATATGGGAGTTGTGAGTCAACAATTATACGTTGGATCCACCTATAAACAAATGAGTAAGCATAGTAAAGAATTACTATGCTTACTCTCTCCTGATTGGGACCTCCTGAATGAGAAGGATATTAATTTGAATATTAAAGATCTAGCCTGTTTTATTTCTATTTCCTTCTTCTGCTATTAGGTGTGCAATCTCATTCGAAAAAAGTATGTGGTTGTTCAACAACGTCTTTATGATTTGACGCAATATCATTTTTTTAGATATGAACATATTTAAAAGATATTGATAACTCTCCAATATAAAATTGTAGATAAAAGAGTCCAATAAAGAACGATGGGGTTCCCTTTGACGATCCACGGGGAATTCAGAACGGTCAATCATGGCCGCAAATTCAATCAACCAACGGCCATACGCATATGTTGGACTATACGGGAAACTATGTCTCCATTGGAGGCCAAATGCTTGAACGCGTTGAAAAGACATCACCTGATCCTTAGGTAGAATCTCCTCGAGATTCCAGTCTCCCATGGTTAGGATTTTGCTCTCTCTAAAAACACCTAAAACAGTCCTCTTTCTAAAATGGTTCTGTACTGCATCGTTCCTTCTTGGAACGTAAGTAAGATAAATACTTCTCAACATCTCTTGAGTTACCCAAAATTCCCGTCGTGAAAACAAATTAATGCGTTTCTCCTGAAATAGGAAATTCGCAGGATTCCAAACAAATCTCTCTAGAAAAAATATCGGTTCAGTAGAGGATTGATATTGCATTGGATAATCTACATCCAATGATTCTTTTGCTACTATTATCCGCCGCTCTTTTAATCTCGCTTCCATTTCGCGATGCCATTTTTTGTGAGTGCTATACTTCTTATCACGTCTACCATAAGGAGAGACTATTTTAGATTGCATAACTTTAAATTTATGGAAATCCTCATATTCTTCAAGTAATTCAATGAAGTGATTGGATCTTCTCATAAGATCAAATTGACTACTGCGAAGAAAACTAAGGCGCCAGGTTCTAGGAGACCAAACTATATGATTTAGAAAATCTTCTTCCTTTTGATCTTCCTTACTTCCATAAAAGTGTTCTTTTTTAAGAATCTTTTTATTTACGAAAGAAGAAATCCCTTTTTGCATCATATCAAGATGATTGGTCACTATCTCCTGACCAGCCAATGTCAGTATTATACTCTCAACATTAGTCTTCTCTGGCCTCAGCCCTAAGGAGAACTCCATCAAAAGACTTTCTAAAAGACTAGAAGCTAAAGCAAAATCATTCCTCAGGAATGCATCGCCAGAAAACAGCTCCTCTTTATCTTTATTGCATAAAGATATAAACCAAGCATCTTTAGCTGCTGGCCCGGCCAAGCAACCCAAAATATGGCAAAATATATTCAATTCGGTTATGCTTGTTCTGGCAATTGAAGGCTCTAAGTACCACTGGGACAAATAAAAAGACCTTTTCGACCATAAATCCCGATTAGCAAATATAGGATCCTTACGTCTAAGTATATGTTGTATAACAGCCTTTCCTACCTTATAGGGAAGTCTTTCGTTTTCTTTTACATCATACCCAAGGAACCCCCTACTATTTCGTTTAGTCGCTAATCGAAGTGTAGTCGTGCCCATAACTGATTTTCCTTGGCTAATACTCATTAAAAAAACTTCATTGGTAAGTGCTGCCAGATCACGTGCATCAAAACCGCTACTTCGAAACTCAAATTCATCAGGACAGGCGAAGTCTTTTTTTAAGTAAACCCCTTTGCTACGTAAAAGCATAGCAATTTCCCTTTGTCGTTGGGAGAAACCAAGCAATCGAATGTGGATGGATTTATCTAATCCAATATCAGTAGTTAGTGGAATTGGATCCACTTTTTTAGGAATATGAGTTGAAGCAATTACAATTCCAGGAAATTTTTCCTTAAGGACACGTTCCACCAGTATAGAAAGAAACAACGATCCAAAACATAGTTCATGAATGTTTGGAATCCATATTACGCAAGGAGACATGGCTTTTGCCATTTCGAGGGTAAGCATGAATTGTTGTAGTCTTTTGAAATACAGAAGCTTTCGTAAAGACCTAACATTAATCTCTTTTCTGTCTAATTTGTTTTCGACAGTATTATCAAAAATACTGGGGACATCAAGCAGCGGATCTTCCTCTTTTTCCTGGAATTCATATCTAAGATCAATTTTTTTATGCAAGAAATATCTCAGAGATATTCTTATTAATGGAATATAAGAATCCGTTGCTAGACTTTTGGCCAAAAAGGAGCGTCCTGTTCCCCTAGGACCTATCAATAAAATACGTTTGGAAAAATAAGATAAAGATGGTCCTAAGTTGAGTGAGAAAAAGTTTGGTTTGGAAGAGTGAAGACTATCCCAGTGGTATTTTTGGGAGGGGGTAATCTTATTACAAAAAGCAAGAAAGACTGCTCTTTGTGCTGAACCAAATTGATCCAACTTGTTCATGGAATTCATCATACCTTTTTGATAAGTTTCAGCTAAATATCGTAAGTAAAGAAGTCCCGGCTGCTCATGGATATATCCAGCCATAGGCATATATTGATCAGCAGGAAGAGGGGAAATCCGCTTAAAAGAGAAATCGTTGGGATTGGTAACCAATTGCAATCCAAATTGAGAGAAACTTTTTTCTTTCACCAGAAAATGAGCTATTGGTCTCTCTCGTCGATCCGCGGGAGAATAAGTTGTCTCTAGCGTGATTGTGTAAAGTGTACCATAAAAGTTCAGCTCTCTTTTCAATTTTTGAGTATATTCCCATTTTCTGCGGAAATAATAATATAGAGCTTCTACAGGTATACGAAAATCTTCGTAGTCTACAAACCAGCCAGCGATTATTTCAGGCATAGGTTCGTTAAGTGTTTGAAGTTTCTCGCAGAACTCCTCAAAGTGGTATTTATCGTCCACCCGATCTTTCCATAAGAAAAAAAAGTCTTCTGTTGAACTGAGAATGTGTACAGGGAAACGGAATAAACTGAGAAGGAAATACCCGACGGCGAGAGAAAAAATAAAAAGGACGCAAGCTTTTTCATTGTTTATTAGTCCTTCTTTGGCATATCTCATAAACCTTTCCATCATTTCCAATCTTTTCATCATTTCCATTTCCTTGAATTCCTTGAACTGGAATGACTCAACCCATGACGAAACTAAAAAATACCAATTTTTCCATTTTTTGGAACGGGAAAAATAATTGTATATTTTGGAGAAATAATGGGAAACATAACTGGAAAAAAATTGATCATAATAATCGTAAAAATAATCGTATATTATTGAAACATAATAGGAGACATAAATGGAAAATTTCAAAAAATAATAGGAAAAATAAGAGGAAAAATAATTGAAAATTTTCAAAGTTTTTTGTTTCAATTTCAATTTTAAAATTGCCCTTAATTTTAGAGGGAGTGCCGACAAAATATCAAAAATATCCAATATGTGAACAATAAATTCACTTTTATATTGAATCAGGCCCAATAGAGATGCAAATAGATCTCTGACATTTATCAATATTTCGAAAAAAGGGTATAAATATATATCCCCAAGATATTTCCACCACGTAGAAGTAAAAGCGCAGAACCGATATACTTTATAAAATTCTTCCCATTTCAAATAATTTATTTGAAATTGAAATACCTTAGAAAGAATTTCTTTATCTTTATTCAAAAGAGTACTTTTCTTAATGTCCATATAAGTATCTAAAAGTATATCTTCAATACATTTCCACAATGGAGATGTATAATATATTGCTTTGTTTTCAATTCTCTTTTTTGAACTCTCGGTAGACTCTTTTACAACCTTTTTATTTATTTCAATGTTGTTCATTTTCATGGACAATGTTGAAATAATGAATCGTAAATCATCTGTATAAGATTGATTTTGAATAAGATCAATATCTTTACTCGAATCACTTTTATACTGATAATTTTTGTTTTCTTTAGAATCTGAGTTATTGAGAAAAGGGGGATAGGAATTTTTTTCAAAATAGACTATTTGTTGTTCTTGTTTGAAGGATTGTGTAGAAATCTCTTCGATCGAAGAAATAGCTCTCTTGTCATGAACAAAATGATTCAATTTTGTTAGTAAATTGAATGATTTATAGGAATCATGTAACGTCCGATCGCGTAAATATTGAGTTAATAATATATTAGCTACCCGCGACTTGATGAGTGAAATAATTTCTTTGTTTAAAAAAACGGGGTTTATGCCGTCAATGGGCAAAGGAAAGATATTGTTGTGGATGGGACCAAGATTGAATAATTGGCCATATGTAAGATTATTTTTCTTGATATGCCCCTTTTCTATATAAGGGGATAATCTGTTCTTGTAATTTAACCGAGGATGATGTACATAATCGAAAAATTCGATGGTATTTGCTTTATCAAAAGCAGTTCTCAGTGAACTTTGATTAGACAGTTTTAGGGGATTTAACCAATTTTGATCGTTTAATCTAGCCCAAAGATCGGTGTTATCAATGAAATCCATGCCAGTCTTTTGATTATCGACTAATGACCATTGATTCATTGAGATCTCATTCAAAACAGATTGTGATATTGGTCCTTTATCGATAAATCTGAATATTTCTGAATCGTCCAAAATTTTGACCACAATGAATTGAATCAATTTCAATAACTTATTGAAGGGTGATTCCAACAATTTATTCAAGTATTTGCTTAATTTGATCAAGCCGTCAAATAATGAATCAAATAGTATTAATCTCTTCTCCTTTAACACCATTCGTTCTGGGGTATCATACTGATCCTCGTCTCCCATAAGAAAATCAATAATGGCACTTTTATGCCCCACAATATAATTAATGTTAAACTTAGAACGGAACTTGGACCACCAGTTAGAGAATAAGTTAGGTAAATGTATTGAAACTAATAGCTTTTTGTCGAAAACGTCTATTACTAAATTATGAAATAGAATTAACTCAATAAATTCCTTAAGTGGTTGACGAATATCCAGTGGAACCAGCACTCTGTATTCATTTGGATCGAATACTCCATTTTTCAATTTCACATAATTATGTGGAAAATTAGAACTAGAAAGAATTTGTGTAAACCCGTTTTTCAAATATTCAGTTTGAATAGACCAATTGTACACAAGAAAATTCCGATTCAATTTTCGATTAGTATCTCTATGAATTCGGAAAATTGAACCAGCGACTCTTTTTTTCTGAAGTTCGCTCCAAGTTGATGAGTGCCGGTTAATTGCATTTTGCATTGCACTATTCAAACTTTCATTTTCTATCCAATTGGAAAGAGTTGTATCTTTTGAATTGCGACCGGACTCTAAATAGAATCTAAATGCAAATCTAAATGCATTTTTAATAATTCTAAATAGGTTCATAACCTCATATATGAATACGATATTGTCTCCTTTTAATGCTATTTTTTTCAATAAAAAAATAGCTTTTGAAAAAAGCCTGTCAACTTTCATCTTATATTCATAAGATCTAATTTGTCCCAAAATTTCAGCTCTATCTTTTTTGTAGATTTTATCTACAAAAACATTATCTTTATAAATATTATCGAGTAAGATCAATAGAATTTGATTCTTTAATTTCTCTCTACGGTTAAAGATCCGATTTAATAATCTACTCTCGTTCAATTCATAAAATTTATTGATTTGATTATAATCCATATCAAGGGCAATTTTATCATTGTCAACCTGACAAGACTTAGTCATTGATAGACTAAATTGATCTGTTATTTCTAATACGATCTTCTTCCAATGTTCTTTGTTTTGAACACAGACTGAAGAAGGTATATTCCAAAATCGAATACAGTTCAAATGATTTATATCTGTCCGATTTTTACTAAAAATATTCCATCCGGGATCTAATGAACTCGCACAAATCGAGGCATTATTTTTAAATAAATATGTTTTAGTCTTACAAAAATCAATTTTTCTCTTCGTTTCAAATTTCATGAGATGTTCAAAAGGATGGGCATTTTGTTGCCTTTTCAATAATTTTAAACTTTGAAGGGACTTGTTAGTAGCAACAGTACGCATAGATGAGTCATCTATTCCCAATGTCTTTGAGAATATCTCAAAGATATTCCAAGAGATTGTAGAATCTTCCGACTCTGAAGAAGTTTTCCAACTTCTTATTGCTTGATTCTCTAAGATTATGTCATTCTTATTATTTAGAAGATTTTTGTCGTATTTTGACAAATAGACAAAAAGATGTGGAACCATCAATAAATTTGATGTGAAATTTGGCGCACTAAACATCATATATTTTTTTTCATTCCAATAGGAATTTACGCGATATATAAACACTGGTGCTGTAAGTAATACCACAATCTTTATTGTCTGATTAACGCCAATACTACGTAGATCGCGTAGAATTAACGTAATGAGAATACGAAAATGAAAGATCTTCGTAAGACGTTCTCGACGGGAATAAATTCGAGCGAACAATCTGAACAAATAAGACTCAGTCAGATAGGACTTGTTCCATGGATTGAACACTTGCATCATTTCAGATCGAAATCGATTTTTAAATTCAAATCTAAAATGTTCCCACGCAACGCGTTTGTCTCTGTCTCGGTTCATAGGCGATAAACCCCAGTTATAAACTACATTGTTTCATATTCACGGCTTTTTTCATAGAAAAAAAGCGCGTGCATTAAGAGCATATACCTGATATGGATGGATAAAAAAACCTAACTAAGGATTGCCAACAGTTTCTAAATCGTGTATTATCTATCTACATGTATATTATATATAGTTCACTATATATAATTCACTATACCTGTATTAAATTAATACTACCATAATTTCATTAATACTACCATAATTTCATTAATACTACCATAATTTCATTAATTATAATGAAATTAATGAAATTTAACCATAGTGAAATTAACTATATCATTATCAGAACCAATTAGATTACAAGTGGTTCCCTCGCTGTATTTCGACGACTAGGAATAGTTGTCAATATTTCTGAATTCATTTGTTATTGATTTTTGACTAAACTAGCATCCATGGCTGAATGGTAAAAGCACCCAACTCATAATTGGGAAGTCGCGGGTTCAATTCCTGCTGGATGCAGGTCTTCCAATATCCTGTGGTTTGCCAAGCTATGGAGCTATGGGATTCAACTATCTCCGATCTATGGGAGATAGTTGAAATGATAATAATACCCTTCTGATATCTCCCATAGAAATCAATATGATTTATCGTTCACATTCATGGAATTTATTCAACATAACACAATTGATAACAATTTAGATTATTACCCTATATAATAAAAGTATAGTCAGATATTCTATATCTATTGATAATGTAAAAGATACCGATATTAATATATAATATATATATATATATATATATATTATGACTCTGTGTATAGGTTTAAAATTTGATGTTTTTTCTTACTAAGGTGTTCTGACCAAAGTGTTCTAAATTACTTTGGCGTCGTAAAGGTCGGGTAACTAATTCAAGTAAATCTCTTGCATTGGCAGACCCATGAATCTGGGCAAAAGTAAATTCAACCGACCATTTAGTACTAATTCCTCTTGCTTCTAATGGGTTAGCATGAGCCATTCCAGTGATAGCTAAGTCGGGTCGTAATTCCCGTAGACGCCGTATTTGATTGGAATTATCCGGTTTCTCTACAATTCGTGGTATTGGTACACACATCCGTGTGCATGTATCTCGCAAAAGTGCTAATTCAGCAGCTTGATATCGTTTATCCATATACGGAATACCTATTTCATGAACGATCATTCCACATCTAATTAAGAATCTTGCTAGAGAAACTTCTAGCAAATTATCTCCCATGAAAAAGACGGATTTCCCCCGTACTAAATCAAGATAATCCTTTAAACTTTCCCATATTTGGTCCTCCCTTTCTTCGAGACCTCGGGCCTCAACACCAAATACAGAACAAATCTTCTCGATCCAAGCACGCGTTCCGTCCGGGCCGATAGGAAAAGGAGCTCCAATTAATTCACATTTTTCACGTCTTATTAAAGTTGTCGCTGTTCGACTCAAAAATGGATTTACACCACAAACATAAACGCCATCCCCCAATGATGGAAGGTCAGTATATCTTTGAGCGGGTAACCAACCTGATACCTTGATGGATTGGCGTCTTAATTCCAGATTGAGTTGAGAAACGACATTGGAGGGCAAAGATCCAAAAAGAACTAAAGAGGGATGATTTGCATATTCATGCAATTTCTCTTTTTCTCTAGATGGAAAAGCCAAAACTTTTTGTTTCATTTCTTTTCGTTCCCGAAGGGGGAATTCTGGTTCTGGACAACGATGTGCCATCGCAGCTAACACAGTATCTTCTCCTTGAGTAAAAGCATAATCCAGTCCATTCGCCCTTGCCACTAGAATCGGAATTCCAATTTCCCATTCTAATTTGGGCGCCATACCTTCCAGATCCATTTTGATTATTTCTGTAGTACAGGTGCCTATCCATATGATGACACTAGGATCTCTATCTCTTCTTATTCGAATACAAAGCCTTTTTAATCCCTCATAATCATTCAATTGAGCAGAAATATCCCCTTCTTCTAATTCTGCCATTGCATAGCGAGGTTCTGCGAAAATCATAACTCCAAGTGCATTTTGGAGAAAATAACCACACGTCTTTGTGCCCACAACTAAAAAGAAACTGTCTTCAATCTTTTGGTATAACCAAGATACACAGCTAATTGGGCAAAAAGTATGGTAATTACCTGTCTCACATTCGACAGTGAGAGTTTCATCAATTTTGACTGACATAAATTATTATTCAATGGCTAATAAATGAATAAAAACGTCAATTAAATCGTCGTAAATCCAAGTAAATTTTCCTTATTATTACTTTGATGTTTGTCATCGTCAATCGGATTAAGATAAAGATCAGAGAGTAAACTGAACAATTCCCGATCTGGAATTTCTTTTGGTACAATGCCTTCTGGCTGGGATAATATTTGGTCCGCTATGTGTAAATAATATTCACATACATAGTTAAGAGATGGTTCAGATCCAACCATCTCGAATAAAGTTTTACCCTTTACTCTCGAGACTCTAATATCTTCAATAAGAGGTAATATCTCTATCACGGGCATTGGGCACGCTTCTACATATTTATTGATAAGATCTCTTTTAGATGTACGATTTCCAACCAGGCCTGCTAATCGTAGTGGATGTGTACGAGCTTTCTCTCGTATAGAAGCAGTAATACGATTAGCTGCAAATAATGCATCAAATCCATTATCCGTAATTATTATACAGTAATCTGCATAATTCAATGGAGCAGCAAAACCTCCGCAAACCACGTCACCTAATACATCAAATAATATAATATCATATTCGTAAAATGCATTTAACTCTTTCAACAATTTCACAGTTTCCCCTACTACATATCCTCCACATCCGGCTCCTGCGGGCGGGCCCCCTGCTTCCACACAATCCACCCCTCCATAACCCTTGTGAATTACATCTTCGGACCAAATATCCTCATAATGATAATCCTTGGATTGCAAAGTATCTATAATTGTAGGTATCAGAAATCCTGTAAGAGTAAAAGTACTATCATGTTTGGGATCACATCCAATTTGTAACACTTTTTGACCACGTCTGGCTAGAGCAATTGAAATATTACAACTGGTCGTGGATTTACCGATTCCGCCTTTTCCATAAACCGCTATTTTCATCTTGCGATCTCCCTTTATTTATTTCTGATCTCCTAAACCCTTTAGGGTGGTCGTTTGATCTAATTGTCAGTTTCACTTTGCTCAATTTATTAATTTATTCATAAAATTAATAAATCATGTTCCACCGTTTCAACCTTATTTCTAATAATTCCTCCCGCCTACTAAGATATATGTAAACCCTTCCCCTCCCGAGAAAGAATGGGAGGCCGAGTAAAAGAAGATTCATCCTCTGATTGAATTAAAATGGCATCATTTTGGATGGCCCCCGCTAATAAAGGCTTCATTTTCTTTGTTTGGATCACTTAACGGTATACCCAAATCACTGCATGGTATATGGTAAGAGGGAAGAAAGATGTGTTTGGGATAAATCGGATTGGGATTCGATCCGATCGCTGCCTGCACACGAATGTTTTTCGCTTTTGCTATACATGGGGTATATCAATTTTGTCAGAGTGATCTGAATGATATAATCATTTATATTTCGGTAAATAGGGATCTTTCACTGGATTCAATAACTTCGATCTTTTTCATTAAATTTTTAATTTATAGAAATAAAGAATTTTTAGTTTCTGTTTTAGACAAACAAGAGTATAAAGAAATACTCTGAAATACTATTTCTATATTTTCAAATAATATATCCAAAATCCTAGTTTACGTCAACTACTACTCTATTGAGAGTGGAGAAATCAATCGAATCCTATCATATTGATATTATATATATCAAAATGATATACAAACAAATGGATCCAATCCATTTTTATGGGCGAACGACGGGGATTGAACCCGCGCGTGGTGGATTCACAATCCACTGCCTTAACCACTTGGCGACGTCCACCCCAAATCAATTTACATTTTCTGGTTACGGTCATTATTGATCATGAAGTAATGTTTTTACGCCTCTAGTATGAATTACTATTTTCATGTTGGTTGGTAAGTTCCACCATGAACTCACACATGTTGTAAGATGGATAAACAACTCCCAATCATTTATCAAGTTAGTTGTATACCTCTGTTCCCTGTTCCAACGAACAGGCATATTTGTTTGAATATGATAGAATGTAATTGGGTAACTCAATTTGAGTTATAAGTGGGTTATTGATCCAGTTATCTATAGACCCTTAACTGGATCGTAACAACAGCGGAGCCAACTCATGCTTGGGGGGGAGAGTCGCGAGTTAAACTTTCACTAGATGCAGGATGCACATCTATATCTGTGCGCTTTCCTTCAGCGCAGAGGGTATATACAGATCGGGGGTAATTCAAGTACCTATTACCCCATTTTAACCAAAACCCAATAATTATTGTTTATATTGATTGGTCAAGTTGTATTTGACCGAATCAATACATTACCAACGTATTTAAGGTTTAAATACATTTTGAGCCAAAAGAATACCAAACCTTTCATGGTATTGAAAGGTTTGGTACTTTTTTCCCTTTTCGGGGATTGAAACACACTAACAATCCATCAGAGTGTCTAATTATCCGTCTATCGAAATAGCTTCAACAGCAGCTAGATCCAGAGGGAAGTTGTGAGCATTACGTTCGTGCATAACTTCCATACCAAGGTTAGCACGATTAATGATATCGGCCCAAGTGTTAATGACACGACCTTGACTGTCAACTACGGATTGATTGAAATTGAATCCATTTAAGTTGAATGCCATAGTGCTGATACCTAGAGCAGTGAACCAGATACCTACTACAGGCCAAGCAGCTAAAAAGAAATGTAAAGAACGTGAGTTGTTGAAACTAGCATATTGGAAGATCAATCGGCCGAAATAACCGTGCGCAGCTACAATATTGTAGGTTTCTCCTTCCTGACCGAATTTGTAACCTGCATTAGCAGATTCATTCTCGGTAGTTTCCCTGATCAAACTCGAAGTTACCAAGGAACCATGCATAGCACTAAATAGAGAACCGCCGAACACGCCAGCTACACCTAACATATGAAAAGGGTGCATAAGAATATTGTGCTCAGCCTGGAATACGATCATGAAATTGAAAGTACCAGATATTCCTAGAGGCATACCGTCAGAGAAGCTTCCTTGGCCGATGGGGTAGATCAAGAAAACGGCAGTAGCAGCTGCAACAGGAGCTGAGTATGCAACAGCAATCCAAGGGCGCATACCTAAACGGAAGCTAAGCTCCCACTCACGACCCATATAGCAAGCTACACCAAGTAGGAAGTGTAGAACAATTAACTCATAGGGACCACCGTTATATAGCCATTCATCAACAGAAGCTGCTTCCCAGATAGGATAGAAATGCAAACCAATAGCTGCAGAGGTGGGAATAATAGCACCGGAGATAATATTGTTTCCATAAAGAAGAGAACCGGAAACAGGCTCACGAATACCATCAATATCTACTGGAGGAGCTGCAATGAAAGCAATAATGAATACAGAGGTTGCAGTCAATAGGGTAGGAATCATCAAAACACCAAACCATCCAATGTAAAGACGGTTTTCGGTGCTAGTGATCCAGTCGCAAAAACGACTCCATAGGCTTGCGCTTTCGCGTCTTTCTAGAATTGCGGTCATGGTTAGAACTTGGTTTATTTAATCAATAGAAGCTCCCAAGCATACATACATATATGTTAAGCTTGTTATTTAACAGTATAACATGATTTATATACTCATGTCAACCTATACCCCTGGATCTTTCAGAAAAAGATCACATGGGGTTATGTATAGTTTATACACAGTGATCTATCGTACATAGATACGATAGTTACATCGTAACTATACTTACGATACTTTATCTAATTGTTCCATTCCCTTCTATATTTTTTAATAAAAATTATTATTAATTTAATTAATGATTCGGGAAGAAAGTGCACTATTTTTACCAGTGGTAAATTCATCGTGACATTCTTTATAGAATAAATAAGTCACGATGAACACGGAATTTAATAGTGCGATATCCACTTTGTTGCTTGTGAATAGCAATCAATATTCTTCAAGTGATTTTTATTTGATCTTGAGGAATATATATACAGAGCTAGTTATGACGGGGATTACGTCTATTTTATCTGGGTTGCCCGGGACTCGAACCCGGAGCTCGTCGGATGGAGTGGATTATCTGCTCCTTCCAAAAGAGCGAGAAATCTCTCCCCAAACCGTGCTTGCAATTTTCATTGCACACGGCTTTCTCCATGTATTAATTTTTTAAATCATTGACGTTCCCGGACGGAAAAAAGGAAATAGGACCATAAGTTGATCCTGGCAATTGCTCAAGAAGCATTTCATTGGTCAAATCAATTTTTTAATTCTTGATTACGTATCTTTTGCCAGGAATTAGATAGGGAATTCATCTCAAAAATATCTAAATGCCAAAATCGTTCTCTCTGCGAACGAATCTTTGATAACACTGGAGAAATGAATTCTCGTTTTTTTGAGAACGCTTTTGTGAAGAGTTCCGACCCTAATTCCTCCCGAACTACACGTATCGTACTTTTATGTTTACAGGCTAGAGTTTTAGCGCATGAAAGTAGAAGTATATACTTTATACTATATAAACCATCTTGATTGAAAGAGCCACTGTAGTAATGAAAAAAATTACTCCAAATTCGATCGAATCGATCGAGGATATCGTCATCAGTCAGACTGGCCCAGGCAAATTTACTAATTGGCCGACCAAAGATGTCACAGAACCTTTCTTTAGCCAAGAAAGAAATTATTGGTCTAATTGGAGCTATTGGATGAATTTCATTGATAATGAGGTCAGTAATGAATGAATTATTTAGCATTTTTGTTCTAACCGCGAGATATTTCATTTTTATACTCAAAGAGTATCCGAGAAAAGAAAAAAGATTCTTGGGTAATTCGAAAATCCATACCCTATACGGTTGGGGCCAAAGATGGGAATAACGTAGCCAAAAGTGGAGAAGATGATATTTCCATTTTTTCACTTGAAGTGCGCTACCCTTCAGCGCTACGAGGGATCTTTCTCGATATCTCACATAGTTAAAGAAAGGATCCTTTAAGAACCAGATCCTTTTCGTTGAAGTTGTACAACGAAATATGAGAATATGCTTGATTTTTCGATTAAAATGAGTTCGTTCGGGAAGAGACCCATAGGACAACAATTGTGAAGGAGAAAATCGCTTCATAAGGGGAACTAGAATGGATTCACATTCACAAACATAAGAATTCCACAAGAACATATATAATTTTTTATTCTCTTTCAGGCTAGCCAAAATTGCTTTCTGCGAATTCTCGGAACTGGAACTATTTCCACATTCATATAGAATGCATCGCAATAGATGCAAAGAAGGAGCGTCTCGGATCCAGCGACGAAAGATTCGAACCAAAATTTCTGGATGAATAGCGTAAGGTATTCGTATATCTGATATATAATTTGAATGTGGGAATTTCTCTTCTATAAGAGGGAATAGGCCATGGATGGATCGGAAACTTTTGCATCCATTCATACATTTAGAATATTTGGCTCGCATTGAGAATGAAACTTCCAAGACCACAGTAAAGCCTTCTAATATCAAGAAGGAATAAGAATTCCTATTGTGATCCATCCATTTTAAATTCCGAAATAAGAAAATAGAATCTTTTACTTTACGTATGCGATTAATTGAACGTTTTACAGTTAGAAAACTAAACTCATTGGAAATCCTAATTTCCGAGGGTTCAAAGCAATTTGCTCTATCTGAATGATGATCATGAGCAATTGAATAAAGATCTTGCTGAAAAAGGAGTGGGTAAAAGCATTGCTGCCAAGATCTATGCTTGTTTGCGTCTCTTCGGAATTCAAACATTTCAGGATTACCTCGCCTATGTCCCTAGAAAAACTTCTTGGATTGTAAAATATTACATGGTGCGATCTAGTTGGGACAGAATAGCAAATCTCAATCTGAGATCTTCTATCCAAAGATCTCATTCGTCATAATGAAAAATGAAATTCTTTTATCTTGGCAGCCCGATCGCTCTCCTGACTCATGGAATAAATTGACCTAGCCAGTACACTATTTCTCTTACACATTTGTACTCGAGTAATTAGGACTCATTCCGGACATATAAATTCCTGGTTTACTCAAGGAAAACCTTCCCCTTATCGGTTACTAAAAAGCTCTTAACTTCTGATTAGTAAAGAGAATTCCTCATTTAAATGAGGAACAGAAGCTCGTTCTTCTGGTTTTACTTATGATTCAAGCATCCTGCTTTCTCCATGGACCCGCTGACTAAACCCGCGGATTGATTCGATCTTACTCCACAATTATCACATTTGTTTGAACAAATGCACATATTAAACATATATATATATATTTGGCATTTATTTGAGTAATCCGGTTCTAATCAAATAGGATCGAATCAAGTCTCATCAAGTCGAGGCTGTTAGAACGACATGCTGCTTTTTCCATTCATTTCGCTTTCAGGATCAGTCGTAGTCTTACCAACTCTACCGAGGGTATGGACGAATTTTTTATTTCATCCAAACGTGTAAAAGACCTTAGTCGCACTTAAAAGCCGAGTACTCTACCATTGAGTTAGCAACCCATAATTGGAATCTATTGATTAGAAATCAATAGATATAATCTAAGCAAAATACAAGATTATTCCAAATGAACCCACCGGTGGGACATTTGGAATAATTGTCCTCGTTGATTAAGAGGAGTGAACCTATGAAACTGACGAAAAAAAAAGATCAATAATCTGGGATCTATTTCGTACCATTTATGGAATCAAATAAAGTGGGATCTCCGGATCAGTTTCTTTATACCTATCAAATTCTTCATGAGTGATGGGAACTATGAAAAAGAGTACTATACTGTATAGTATAGTTATACGCTATTGTGTGAGAATTCTATCGACGCAATACATTATTGTCAACCTTTCTCTTAGAAATTTCATTTTATTGTGTGCAGCTTTTCCGCATAAAAAGGAAATATACTAAGTTTCTAGTATTATCTCTTGGATATCATGATACATCATCTATGGATCATTGAAGCAATAAATATCAAAAATTAAGAAGCTTCTTCTCTTTTTGGTGAAAAAAAGAAAAATTTAATAAACTTGATTATTAAATATATAATCAGGATAATGAGAATTACCCATTGGGTTTTTTCGACATATCCGCTTTGGATTATGTTGTTTTTTATTCTAAAAAGTAGGTTCCTTTTTCTACTTCTGAAGTAAAAAGAGGGGAATATATCTACCAACTTTTGCCATAGTTTTTTGAATTTCGACTTCACTAGTCTTATGACTCTATTTATTATAATTTGTCTCCTTTTGCTGGGGTATAATTTATATTGTATTAAATCTGCCAGGTCTTGACATAGGTTACTTACCATGTCCTCGACCATCCGTACCATTTTCATGGTCTTTATTTCTTTCATAAGCAACCTCCTAAAAATAAAATAGAATAGAAAAAGGGGGGTAAAATAACCTCTTAGTAAAAGATAAAAACTGCTCTTAAGTTACATCATCAAGACTTAAATAGATCATCATACTAACGAGTTGATTTCCAATCTCGTCGTCAAGTGGCTTAACCAAAAAAAGGAGTCTTTCCTCATAAAGACTGTTATATAAGTCCATCCAAATAGCATCTTGCAAATCAAAATATTAAGAGGCAACGTAGGTAGAAGACAAAATGCAAAGAAAGCGATCAAATAAACAGAGCAAGATCTCCGGCTTTTCAATATATCCAAAAATTGGCTTCTTCCCATTCTTATTCCTACTGATTAATTTCCTTCATCTCCTCCCTCTGGGAAAAATACAGAATAAAAAATAAACGCAGAGAAAGAGATAAAATAAACAGAGCAAGATCTCCAGTAGGTCTTTCAATACTTTCCTTCTTTTCCTTCCTAATTTCATTGTTTTTTCTCCTATGAAATAAAAATATTATGCGTTAAAAACGCATATAGTAATAGGCTTTTTATAAAGAGCACGAGTATGCGGTAACTGAAGTATATCGAAGTTATACTTCGATATGAAAACAATTTGTATCGTAATCGTATAATCGTACAACAGAGCGTATTTAGCAGTGTAAAAAAGAATCCTATCATATACGTGATAGCAAAATCGTATAATCGTACAACAGAGCGTATTTAGCAGTATACGTATTTATACAAAATAAACTTGTATTTGATACAAGAAAATACAGTATTGTAACATTACTATAATGCCTTAGTTAGATACCAAACGCTTCTTTAGCCGCATACATTACTTCAACAGTAATGGTTTTTATACCCTTCTGTCGTGCAAATTTCTCAGTATTTTTCTCCACTTTTTCCCTGACAAAACGTGGAATTTTACTCAATTCCAATCGACTTTCAGGATTCCAAATTAATCCTATATTCGTGGATAAAGATTTATCCATGATTTCTTTAGTATCATGACCACCAAAAATATCTAGGAGATGCTCCTCCATACCCAAAGCAAACGAGTTATAAACTAGATCCGCTATTTGATTCGTACCTTCGTAACCCAGAAAGGGTCGGTATCCCAAGGTAAAATTTTGGATATGAACCGGGGCGGAAATAACTCCACAAGGAATATCCAGACGTTTGCCAATATGGCGCTCCATTTGAGTGCCAAAAATGGCAGATGGTTCGGCGCGAGCGATCATATCTCCTACTTCAGCGTGATCGTCTGTGATCAGTATTTCATCGCAGAAACCTTGAATTTGCTCTTTGAACCATTCTGCATCATGTTTACAAAATGTACCTGCACAACTCACATGAATTCCCATCTCTCGAGCAAGTATCTTGGTAATTGAAGCAGCATGAGTTGCATCACCGAAAACAACTGTTTTTTTCCCCGTCAAATTCTGACAATCAATAGATCTTGAAAACCAAGCAGCTTGGGAAACAAATCGAGTTTGTGCATCGATAAAGGGTTCACAATCAACTCTTTTGTTTGATGAGCCAGAAGCCAAGGTATCGATTTTTTTGTGTATCTGTCGAATACACTCCGCTATATCCACAGCGCCCATGGGAGTTGTAGATATGTAAGGCATTGCGTATTCTTTATTCAAATACATGGCTGTCATTAAGCCAACTTCACGATAAGGGATTAAATTCAACCAAGCTTTTGGTAGCTCTTTCAGATCCTCTACAGCTCCTCCTTCAGGAATTATTTGATTAATTTCAATGTCCAGATCTCGTAATAAACGTCTCAACTCACGACAATCATGTTGATTATGAAAACCTAATGTAAAAATACCAATTATATTGACAGAAGGTATATTCGTCACGAATTGATCTAATGCTTCTTGTGTATGGCTTCTATCTAGATAATATCGAACTACCTGCTCCAAAGTTCTATCCGCCGCCTGATTTTCATTCACTTGATAATGATCAACATCCGCAAAAATGACGCTGGAATTAGAAATGAGAGATGCTCTCTCTACAAAATTGGCTAGATCTTCTTGCAAGATACTAGAGGTACATGTAGGTGTCAATATGATAAGATCGGGACGCTCCTCCTGATCTTTACGTAAAATATTATCCACAACTCTTTTTTGTGATCCACGTGCTAGTACGTGACGATCTACTATACTAGCAGTTGCAGCAGTAAAATCTCTTTCGCGTTCTAACATAGAACGCATTACGTTCATGTAATCATCTCCTAGAGGAGCATGCATAATGGCATGCACATTTTTGAAGGAACTAGCTACTCGTAATGTCCCAATGTGAGCAGGACCAGCATACATCCAATAGGCTAATTTCATAAACGCCTTTTTATCAAACAAAAATATGTATTCCCATCCTATACCATAGAAATATCCCTTGCCCTATATATCTATTTTGATATCACATTCCCTTTCAATAACTATAGTATTGAAAGAGAGACTATTTGTTGTCGCAACAAATAGTCTGGGACGGAAGGATTCGAACCTTCGCAATAACAGGACCAAAACCTGTTGCCTTACCACTTGGCCACGCCCCATTCAATTGATTTTCATTAATTATTTTAACATGAAATGATCGTTATTGCAAGTTATTTTATAAAAATTCTCAATTCATTCTTGGGATCTGACATCACCTAAAACTGGAAAGATTAATATTCTTGAAAGAATTGGGCATACATTAATTCTGGGACAAGGGGGCCATAGATAGAAACAAGAATATCTATTCAATTCATTGGTCATTTTTTATTAGATCGAGTAAAATATTCTATGAAGAAATGATCCCTCCCAATCCGAAGACTAAAAGTCTAAGCTTTCCAAAAGCTTCTGATTGGCAAAATACTTTTGGTGCTTTACACCTCTTTCATTCATCGGAGAATCAAAATGCCAGTTATCCTTAATATTCTTCTAGACGATGCCGCGCTTTATTTGAATAATCCCTTTTTTGCCAAATTACCCGAAGCTTATGCGATTTACGATCCAATTGTTAATGTAATGCCAGTTATTCCCCTTTTCTTTTTTCTATTAGCCTTTGCTTGGCAAGCTGCCGTAAGTTTTCGATAATCCTAAGAAGTTATCCTTTTTCTACAAAAATAAAAAAATCACTTGATGCAAAAGCTTTTATGCAACGGTGCAAGATAGATATTTATCTTGCATCGCCGCGATGCACTTATATTTTGTTGCGAATGAAAAATCCGCATAAATAGAGGTTTTATTCTATTCTAAGATTTCTAGAAAGAACGAGCAGGGGGGGGGGATATTTTCTATCTATTCCTTTTTATTCTTCTTTTTTCACTCCAATTGTTGGTTCCAATTGTTGGTTGTGACGCCACTATACTTGCTTAGAACCGTACCCTATTAAGGTAGGATTGAGATGAAATTGAATTCCTATTCATCCATTCAATTTCAAGCGGGATGGGAGAAGAAAAAAAGAGATCTCGAGAAGAGATCAATTTTCAATCCTCTGAGGATCCTCATACATAATGTATGTTTAGATCCCAATTGTTTCAGTATTCATAAAACGCATGCTATTGCTGGGTATCAAAACACCCATATGTCATAGAAAGATTGATAATCTATTCCGTTGTAATTCTAATGAGGATCCCGGAGATTACGTAATGTTTACTCTTAAGTTGTTCGTTTATACAGTAGTAGTTTTTTTTGTTTCTCTTTTTATCTTTGGATTTCTATCGAACGATCCAGGGCGTAATCCCGGACGTAAAGGATAGTGAAGAAAAAAAGATATTTTGGCAAAAAAATGTAGGATCTTCTTGCATAAGAAGATAAAGAGGCTATCATATCAGTTTTGAAGATTCATTTTTAACTTAATGAACGGAGAGAGAGGGATTCGAACCCTCGGTACAGATAGTCTGTACAACGGATTAGCAATCCGCCGCTTTGGTCCGCTCAGCCATCTCTCCGAGATCGAATATATTGAATGAATATAGCTTTTGTTCGGATAAAAAACCAATGTTTGCGAGTAAACAATCATTCTGCTTCAGCCCATTCAATTTTTTTTTCTTTGGTTTCCCTAGCCCGGCCACTGGCCAGGCCTTTTTATCTTTCAGATGGGAAAAAATCCAGCAAACAAATAATCCATATAATTAATATAGTGCTTTACCTAATCTTAAAGCTAAAATAACTGTTATGAAAGCAGCAACAAGAGCTATAAAAATTTGACCCTCTGATATCATCTCTTTATTTCCTCTCCCACTTTTTATTCATTTTGTCGATATATACATTAAAAAGCTCTTATTAATTATTGTAATAATTACAGCTGCTCTGGGCTAGAGCATACACAGATGGGGTGGTCCTAATTGAAAGAAACTGGACAGATCAGATTGTAGTAGTAAAAAAAGTATTTCAAGGAAAAAAACAATGAAATAAATATGAAATATTGTACGCGAAGCTTTCGTTTTATGAAAGCTTCGCATTACGCCCAAAACGGTTCCGTATTCATCAATACGTTCAATATATATACATATAGATGTCGTCAATCAATA